GTTAAGAAGTTACAGCCTTCCAAATAGGAACTTGCCAATCCATGAGTATACCATGAAGTTACAAAGGTGGTACCTGTGAACCAGCCCCCCAAGGCGAAATAGGCGCAAGGAAAGAGCAATAGACCGGACCAACCCACAAAAACGAATCGGTCCCTCCGTAACCAGTCATCCATAATATCAAATAAATCATTTTCATCTTTGGTAAATTTACCAAGAGCTATAGTCATAGTGATCCTCCTATTCAACTACTTCAACCATTTCCGAACACCTCATAGCATTTTCAGGGATGGGACCTTCGAGGTTTTTTTTTCATTTTTTATTTTATAAAAAATTTTTTTCTCGTAGACTGTCCCTTCTTTTCTAATGGGTTTCGAATAGAAAAATCCTTTTTTGGTCTATTAATACCTAGGTCAAATCCATGAACTTTATTCGGTTATTCCTCTCTATTCTTAAAAATCCCCTAAGTCATGAATCAGGAATTGTCTTATAACTCGTAAATCCGATAAAGAAATTATTTAAAGAACTGTTCAAGAAACAAAAGATCCCCTTTCTCACTCTCGTTACCAGTAGATCCCCAGACAGACTACTCTCCTTTTATCAAAAAATCTTATTCTTGAATCTTGTTCGTGAAATAAAAATAAATAGTTTTATACATTCTTCTAATTTCTATGTCTAGGAAACTACTAGAGGATCGTCTATTTTATTACTTTCTATTTTACATTTTCTCTTTTATTGTCTTCTTTGTTCTATTTTCCTTTCTTTCAGATTAAAAAAACTCCAAAGTATACTTTTTTTGCAGATCGAGGTAATAAATTCGAATATTTTTTCTATTTACTTTTTTTTATCTATCTGTCAGATTCTTTAATATTGTATGGAATTTTTTTGAATAATAAGAGATTGTAAGTGAAAGTTTCTTTCTCGCATCCATTAATTGCCGTAAAAATCCCGTATGCATAGATATGAAAAGAAAATATTTGATACGCGAAGTCATGATTTGATGGATTTTTCTATTATTTCTATAGATATATATCATATCTTAAAGAAATAATAGAAATGTAATTTGATCTTTTCTTGCATTCGGAAAAAAAGAGATTTTAACTTGTTATGTAGGAATTTAGAATAGAATAAGTCCTTCGGCATGGAGAAGAGGAATAGCAATTTATTCCTATAGAACCTCTAGGAACAATAAGATTTAATCAGAAATATCGACAGATTCTTGAGGAGTCCAAATCAAAGAAGTATTAAAAACAAAAAAAGATCCACTGTTCGAATTTCATTTCTATCGAATTTGAATATCAGAATAGTAGATATAGTTATGATTCAATGGGTTAGGTCCACTTACTTTTTTTTAGAATCTTTCCCGTTTTTTTGATTGGAATAATAGAAAAGAGTAATATCTGACAATTAAAGGAGATATCACATTCTAAAAAAAGAAAATATATATATAGAAATAATAATTGAAATAAGAATATTTCGAATTCTAACTAGAATTACTTTACTATATGCGAATTTAGTAGAATGATAACAATAACTTATTCGAATTAGAATTCGAAATTCCATTTTTTAATGAAATTCTACTATTCCTTAGTTTTTTTTATTTTACAAATTGAAACTTCTTACAAATATCAACAATATCTCTATTCTTCCTGCAAATATGAATACTACTGTTGGCGTTTTATTAAAAAAAGTAAAAAGCCCCCTATCGGATTTGAACCGATGACTTACGCCTTACCATGGCGTTACTCTACCACACTGAGTTAAAAGGGCCCCGTTTGATTCAATTCCTGAATAAGGAACCAGCCAATAGGAGTTTAGTACATCTATTTGTTACTGCATATACTTATTATATAAATAATTTTAGAATAGATGTACATAGATCTATTTGATTTACATACCAACTCATTAAGGAACAATAAATTGGATTTACCTAGTAGAGTATAGTTAAAAAAATGATTTATTGATATTGGATTTGAAAAATATCAATGGAATGCTTTTTTTCAAAACCGATTCGAATTGAAGTCATCCTCATCATAACACGAAATTCATTTCATTGATACATGTACCCACTAATTTAAATATTTCATCGAATCATATCAGTCCATTATATTGACAATTTCAAAAAAACTGTTCATACTATGAACATAGTATAATGGCGGTCGGGCAAGTATGCCCCCATCGTCTAGTGGTTTAGGACATCTCTCTTTCAAGGAGGCAACGGGGATTCGACTTCCCCTGGGGGTAGGGTACTACGAAAGGAAATTGATCGGGGATTATCAATAAACAATAAAGACTGAAATGAATTCTTCCTGGGTCGATGCCCGAGCGGTTAATGGGGACGGACTGTAAATTCGTTGGCAATATGTCTACGCTGGTTCAAATCCAGCTCGGCCCAAAAATTTGCTGATCCACCATGAAATGATATAACCCATTTGTTGTTCTCCGAAAATGACCAATGTGCTCGGATACGGAAAAATCAAAATTTCATACATCCCTAGTGCTATTTCTTTTTTCCGTATTACATATTTTTTCTACAAATAGGATTTTGCTAAATTCCTATCAGGATCTGTAAGTATAAAGTCTAAGGAAAGGATTAAATAAACAAAAAAGACTCTTTTTTGTTTCATTGATTCATTTTTCAACCGATTTGGCAATAACGAACGGATTACAAGTAATCCGTGTCGATCTCGCTAAAGTGCATACCCATATAGATATTAATATAGAAAAAAGTCCGCCTCTTTCAGTTATAGTACAACGGTTCGAATCGAAAATAAAAAAAGAAAGGGTTTGAATGAAATTGTAAGAATATGTATGCTATATGATTTTTTACCTGGGATTGTAGTTCAATTGGTCAGAGCACCGCCCTGTCAAGGCGGAAGCTGCGGGTTCGAGCCCCGTCAGTCCCGATGGATACAAATCCAATCAAAAAAAGATATCAATTCATTTCGTGTGTGAAAGGGAATAAAAATAACAAAAAAATCTCATTTCTAACAGGGATCCCTTTTTTTTCTTTCTTTTTTAGTTTAAGGTAAAGGTTCCGACGAAGAAAGAAAAAAGGAAAAGGAATTTTTGATTGCATCAGAAAGTACATTTTTTTTTGGTATGGATAAAAGATCTTCCTATGTTATACTATTTAATTCTCGACGATGAATCGATTTGATAACTCAGATATTGTTATTCGTGATATTGATCCGATTTGATATCATCGAGATATAATTAATTTATACCTTTGAATTTTCCGACGAAAGATTTCTCATTTCTATGGGATTAAATCCCGAAGTATTTATTTAAAATTAAAGAGAAAGAAAACATAGAGATTATGGAAGTAAATATTCTCGCATTTATTGCTACTGCACTTTTCATTCTAGTTCCTACTGCCTTTTTACTTATAATTTACGTAAAAACGGTAAGTCAAGGTGACTAATTTTACTTAAACATGACTTCTTATTTCTTATCAATGCAATGACAATGATTGAATAAAAAATGAAAAAAGGATTTCAATTTCGGGTCTTAGTTTGAAATGAAATGATCAGACTACAATCAGAAGAATTCTATGAAATCCGGATAGTATGGTAGAAAGAAATAAAATCTATTTCTTTCTACTATACTATCTATTATTGTAGTGTATAAAGTTTGACTCTATGTTTTATTTTATTTATTCTATAAAACTTTATATTCTATAAAAATTTATATTCTATAAAAATTTAGGTTTAATATGGACCAATCTATAAATATTTATTTTCATACATTACACCACTGGAATACAATAGAATTTCAAAATGCGGATCTATTTGAATTTCATTAATTAGTATTAATATTTCATTAATTAGTATTAATATTAATAAAATAACTAAAATCAATAGTTACAAAATTTCAGAACCCAGCTATAAAACAATGGATACATTTTGATCCCTTAACTCAATTAGTAGTACCCTTAGAGTCCACTTCTTCCCCATACTACAAGGGAAAGGGAAAATGTAAAAACTACCATTAAAGCAGCCCAAGCAAGACTTACTATATCCATGTCAATTTTTTCTCCTATCTCTATCAATATGAAGGAATTATTTCATTATTGTTCACTAATTTTTCTTGTATTATTATTTTTTTTTTTCACTAAAATTTTTCTAATAATAGTGGAATCGCTGGTACAGAGTCAAAAAGAGATTTCGGGATAACACCATTGACGAAACAATCCAATAAATCCAATTAGAACATCTAACAAGTTCTTATCTGATTTTTAGTAGAATTGAAAAATAGTAAGCAGAAAGAAAAAATATCCAGAGATATCATTGGAAGTATTAAGGGAATGAATGTTACTAACAGGTAGGAATAAAAAAACCTATGTTTTATTTTGCCCCTAATTTCATTAAGTAAAAAAGAAAGAATCAAGATAGATTAGTTTGCGCACTCATACTCTTATTTGCATCTCTTATTTCCATTTGATCTAATCCTTACCGTTTCCCGATTCGTTCTCTAAAACAATCGGAAAACAGCCTCTGAAATTCTTTGACTAGAGGTTACCGAAAAGAAAGAATTTGATTTTTCTTCTAATGGAAATAGAATAGAAATCCTTTTTGAATTTGAATAATATAATATATTCAATATTAATATTAATTATCAAAAAAAAAAGAATATTAATATTCAATTAGAACAGAACTAAACTATTTAAATAAATCTAAAAAAAGAAAGCCAATTCTATATTTGAATTTCTCTAACTAATATTGAATAAATGCGGAAGCACTCATATACTTTAGATGAGTCTGTATACAAGGTTTTTCTTCAGCCCCTTCCACAACTAAAAATCCAAAAATGGAATTAGATTCCCTGTCCGACCTATCCCTATCCAATCTAATTCAAGACCCAGTCAGTAGACGGACACTACAGTAGTAGTGGAGTGAAAGGACTATCATTTCAAGATTTATCGATTCCTTTTCACTATTAGAATGAATTTTTCCTTGAATTCGAGACGAAAAGATTTACAGCTGGAAAAAAATAGAAAGTTT